TTTAAAATAAGCTAAAATCTAAGCTTTTGGGCTCATACCCCAAATATAAAGGAAATACCTTTTTTTAAAATAATAAAGTGCCTGATAAAAGGATTATTCTGATAGAATAAATAATGTATTATTTTTACCTTTATTAATTATATTTTATAGAATTAAACTATATCTAATAATACCAAAAATTATTGTGCATCTTACACTAAAATATATTATAAAAATAATTTTATATATATAATTAATTTTAAATTTTAATTATTAATTTAAATTATTTTTAATTCATTTTTTATTAAACTCAAATAAAATATTTTTCTTATTTATTTTAATTTTTAGTACTTTAATTTCAATTTCCTCCAATTCTTGAATAGGATGTTGAATTGGATTAGAAATTAATTTATTAAGATTCATTCCATTAATTTCCAATTCTAATAATTTATTAACTTCTGAAGCAGCTTTAAAATATTTCCTAATTCAATCAATTGCTTCTATTAATTTTTTATTTACAATCTTATTAAAATTAATTATAATAAAAAATTTTGAAATAAATTTTTTTATTTCAATTTTAATTAATTCTTCAATATTAATGAAAATAGGATCTGCCCCATTTCATTTTTGATTTCCTAATATTATTGAAGGAATATCTTGATTAAATTGTTTTATTTTAATATCCTGACAAAAAATTACCCCCATAATTTTATTGTCATATTATTTAAATAAAAATTATATTATATTAATTATAGTAATTAATTCAATTATTGGGGCCATCGGAGGAATTAATCAAATTTCTTTACGAAAAATTCTTTCTTTCTCATCAATTAATAATTTAGGATGAATAATAGCAGCAATAATAATTAATGAAAATTTATGAATAATATATTTTATTTTTTATTCATTTTTTATTAGAATTATATGTTTTATATTTTATATTATAAATACTTATTTTATTAATCAATTATTTATTTTTAATTTTAATTATATTATAAAAATAATAATTTTTATTAATTTTCTTTCTTTAGGGGGATTACCTCCTTTTTTAGGATTTTTTCCTAAATGAATTATTATTAATTTTTTAATAATAAAAAACTTATATATTATTAGTTTTATTTTTATTATAATAAGATTAATTACATTATTTTTTTATATTCGAATTATTTTTTCTTGTATTTTATTTAATTATTTAAAATTAAAATGATTTAAAATATTTATTAAAAATAATTTTTTTTATTATATTATTATTTTTAGATTAATCTCAATTTTTGGTATAATTTTTAGAACTTTAATCTTTATTTAAGGTTTTAAGTTAATTAAACTAATAATCTTCAAAATTATATATAAAGATATTTATTCTTTAAGCCTTAGTATAATTTAACTTACTCCTTAAAATTTGCAATTTTATATCATTATTGAATATAAGACTTAATAAAAAAGAATATATCTTGTTAATAAATTTACAATTTATCGCTTATTTCCCTCAGCCATTTTATTTTTTATGCGAAAATGATTTTATTCTACTAATCATAAAGATATTGGAACTTTATATTTTATTTTTGGAATTTGATCAGGTATACTAGGCACTTCTCTAAGATTATTAATTCGTACAGAATTAGGAAACCCAGGATCTTTAATTGGAGATGATCAAATTTACAACACTATTGTAACAGCTCATGCTTTTATCATAATTTTTTTTATAGTTATACCTATTATAATTGGAGGATTCGGTAATTGATTAGTTCCTTTAATATTAGGGGCCCCCGATATAGCTTTCCCCCGAATAAATAATATAAGATTTTGAATATTACCCCCTTCATTAACTTTATTAATTTCAAGAAGAATTGTAGAAAATGGTGCAGGAACAGGATGAACAGTTTACCCCCCTTTATCTTCTAATATAGCCCACCAAGGATCTTCAGTTGATATGGCAATTTTTTCCTTACATTTAGCTGGAATCTCTTCAATTTTAGGAGCCATTAACTTCATTACTACAATTATTAATATACGCATTAAAAATTTATCTTTTGATCAAATACCCCTATTTGTTTGATCTGTGGGAATTACAGCATTATTATTACTTTTATCTTTACCTGTTTTAGCTGGAGCTATTACTATATTACTTACTGATCGTAATTTGAATACTTCATTCTTTGACCCTTCAGGTGGGGGTGATCCTATTCTTTATCAACATTTATTTTGATTTTTTGGTCATCCAGAAGTTTATATTCTTATTCTTCCTGGATTTGGAATAATTTCTCATATTATTTCCCAAGAAAGAGGGAAAAAAGAAACTTTTGGATCTCTTGGAATAATTTATGCTATATTAGCTATTGGATTATTAGGTTTTATTGTATGAGCTCATCATATATTTACAGTAGGTATAGATATTGATACACGAGCTTATTTTACTTCAGCCACTATAATTATTGCAGTACCTACAGGAATTAAAATTTTTAGTTGATTGGCTACTCTTCATGGAACACAAATTAATTATAGTCCTTCTATATTATGAAGTTTAGGATTTGTATTTTTATTTACTGTAGGAGGACTTACAGGAGTAATTCTAGCTAACTCTTCTATTGATATTACTCTTCATGATTCTTATTATGTAGTTGCTCATTTTCATTATGTATTATCAATAGGAGCTGTATTTGCTATTTTTGCAGGATTTATTCATTGATACCCATTATTTACAGGTTTAACTTTAAATTCCTATTTATTAAAAATTCAATTTATCTCTATATTTTTAGGAGTAAATTTAACTTTTTTCCCTCAACATTTTTTAGGATTAGCTGGTATACCTCGACGCTATTCAGATTATCCTGATAGTTATCTCTCTTGAAATATTATTTCATCTTTTGGATCTTATATTTCATTATTATCCATAATAATAATAATAATAATTATTTGAGAATCAATAATTTACCATCATATTATTTTATTTCCATTAAATATAACATCTTCAATTGAATGACTTCAAAATTTACCCCCTGCTGAACATTCTTATAATGAATTACCTATTTTAAGAAATTTCTAATATGACAGATTATATGTAATGGATTTAAACCCCATTTATAAAGGTTTATCCTTTTTTTAGAATATGGCAACATGATCTAATTTAAATCTTCAAAACAGAGCCTCTCCCTTAATAGAACAAATTATTTTTTTTCATGATCATACTTTAATTATTTTAATTATAATTACTATTTTTGTTAGCTACATAATATTAAGATTATTCTTTAATAAATATATTAATCGATTTCTTCTTGAACAACAAATAATTGAAATAATTTGAACTATTTTACCTGCTATTATTTTAATTTTTATTGCATTTCCTTCTTTACGACTATTATATTTATTAGATGAACTTAACAATCCTTTAATTACTTTAAAATCTATCGGGCATCAATGATATTGAAGATACGAATATTCTGATTTTTTTAATATTGAATTTGACTCTTATATAATTCAAGCCCCAAATAATACAGATAATTTCCGACTTTTAGATGTAGATAATCGAATTATTATTCCAATAAATAATCAAATTCGTATTTTAGTAACAGCAACTGATGTAATTCATTCTTGAACTATTCCTTCTTTAGGTGTTAAAGTTGATGCTAATCCTGGACGATTAAATCAAACAAACTTCTTTATTAATCGTCCAGGAATTTATTATGGACAATGCTCAGAAATTTGCGGAGCTAATCATAGATTTATACCAATTGTAATTGAAAGTATTTCAATTAAAAATTTTATTAACTGAATTAATAATTATTCTTCATTAGATGACTGAAAGTAAGTATTGGTCTCTTAAACCACTTTATAGTAAAATAACATTTACTTCTAATGAAATTTAAAAGAATTAGTTAAATATATAACATAAATATGTCAAATTTAAATTATTAATATTAATTTAATATTCTTTTATCCCTCAAATAATACCAATTAATTGAATTTTATCTTTTATTATATTTATTTTAATTTTTATTATATTTAATATTTTAAATTACTATATTTCTAATATAAAACTAATAATAATTAAAAAAAATAATTTAATAACTTTTAAACTTAAAAAAAATTATTGAAAATGATAACTAATTTATTTTCAATTTTTGACCCTTCAACTAATTTATTTAATATCTCATTTAACTGATTAAGAACTTTATTAGGATTATTATTTATTCCCTATTCTTTTTGATTAATCCCTAATCGTCAATTCATTTTATGAAATTTAATTATTAATAAATTACATCAAGAATTTAAAAATTTATTAGGGCCTAATAGATTCCCCGGCTCTACTTTTATTTTTATCTCTTTATTTTCATTTGTATTATTTAATAATTTATTAGGACTTTTTCCTTATATTTTTACAAGAACTAGCCATTTAACTATTTCACTCTCAATTTCTTTATCATTATGATTATCATTTATAATTTATGGATGAATTAATAATTCTCAACATATATTTATTCATATGATTCCTCAAGGAACCCCTAATATTCTAATACCTTTTATAGTAATTATCGAAACAATTAGAAATATTATTCGTCCAGGTACTTTAGCAGTTCGATTAACAGCTAATATAATTGCAGGACATTTATTATTAACTCTCCTAAGAAGAACAGGTATCTCAATATCTAATTATTTTATTATTTTATTAATTTTAATTCAAATTCTTTTATTAACTCTTGAATTAGCTGTTGCAATAATTCAATCTTATGTTATTGCTATTTTAAGAACTTTATATTCTAGAGAAGTTAATTAATGTTAAATAATAACCACCCCTATCATTTAGTAGATTACAGACCTTGACCTTTAACTGGAGCTATCGGAACTATAACTTTAGTCACCGGAATAATAAAATGATTTCATAACTTTAATATAAATTTATTAATCTTAGGATATATAATTATTATTTTAACAATATATCAATGATGACGAGATATTTGTCGAGAAAGAACTTTTCAAGGTAAACATACAACTTTTGTATTAACAGGATTACGTTGAGGAATAATTTTATTTATTATTTCTGAAATTTTTTTTTTTATTTCTTTTTTTTGAGCTTTTTTTCATAGAAGTCTTTCACCTAATATTGAAATTGGATCTTATTGACCTCCTTCAAATATTACTCCTTTTAATCCTTTTCAAATTCCATTACTAAATACTATTATTTTAATTACATCAGGTGTAACAGTTACTTGAACACATCATGCATTAATAGAAAATAATTTTACTCAAACTAAACATAGCTTATTAATTACTATTTTTTTAGGAATTTATTTTACTATTCTCCAAGCATATGAATATTATGAAGCCCCCTTTTCAATTGCAGACAGAATTTATGGGTCAACATTTTTTATGGCAACTGGATTCCATGGTCTTCATGTAATTATTGGAACTATTTTTTTATTTACTTGTTTTATTCGTCATTTATTTAATCATTTTTCAAATAAACATCATTTCGGATTTGAAGCTGCAGCATGATATTGACATTTTGTTGATGTAGTTTGATTATTTTTATATATTTCTATTTATTGATGAGGTAATTAATTATTTATATAATATATTTAGTATATTTGACTTCCAATCAAAAAGTTTAATTTAAATTTAATATAAATAATTATTTTATTATTAAATTTATCTTTAATTATTATTTTTATTTCTAATTTAATCATAATTATTTCTTTAATTTTATCAAAAAAATCAATTAAAGATCGAGAAAAATGTTCACCCTTTGAATGCGGATTCGACCCAAAATCTTCAGCTCGTATACCTTTTTCTTTACATTTTTTTTTAATTACTGTTATTTTTCTTATTTTTGATGTAGAAATTGCTTTAATTTTCCCTATAATTATAACCTTTTTAATAGCTAATTTAATTATTTGATTAAAAACTAGATTTTTTTTTATTACTATATTACTAATTGGTCTTTACCATGAATGAAACCAAAATATATTAAATTGAACAAATTAGATCTTGAGGATTATAGTTTAAAAAAACATTTGATTTGCATTCAAAAAATATTATTATTTAATTTATCTTAAATATGAAGCAATTTGCATTTAATTTCGACTTAAAAGAATGAGTTATTTACTCCTTATTTAATAAATAAAAATCCATATATTTAATTGAAACCAAATTAGAGGTATATCACTGTTAATGATATTATTGAATTAAAATTCCAATTAAATCATTACTTATTTTTTATTGAAATATACTTTTAAGCTGCTAACTTAATTTATAGTGATTAATTTCATTAATATTTCTTGTTTATATAGTTTATTAAAACATTACATTTTCATTGTAAAAATAAAATATCAATTTTTATAAATATTATTTAAAGATTTTAAAATCACCTTAATATCTTCAATATTAAACTCTTTATTAAGCTATTTAAATATATTAAATAATTAATATAAAAATTATTATTAATATTATTAAAATAAATCTATATAAATAAATTTTTAAATTATTTATTAATAAAAAACTAGAAAAAATAGAATAATTTTTAATAATATTAAATATACCTTGCCCACTATATAGTTCTCTTCAACCTATATCAATATTTTTTATTATTTTTTGTCCTATTATTAGTAAATAATAATTTAAACTATAAGTTGATAAACCAGGTAAAAATCATATTATACATAAAAATAATCTTAACTTATAGGTTAATAAAAATTTATTTAATCTATTGATATTTATATTACTAATTATATAACCTATGAATATTCCAATAAATCTAACATAAAAAACTATTAATTTTAAATTTAAAGGTAAATAAATTATATAAGGAAAAAAAAAAATTATTCATCTTAAAAATCTTCCAGTAATAACTCTTATAAATAATAAAATAAATATTCTTTTTAATATAATAAAATCTTCATCATATAAATTATAAACTCTTAATAAATTATAATCATTAATTATTAAATATATTATTAAACGAATAGTATAAAATATAGTTAAACCTGTTGAAAAATAATATATATAAAAAATTAATATATTTAAATTTCTTATAGAAACTATTTCTAAAATTAAATCCTTTGAATAAAATCCAGCTAAAAATGGAATACCACATAAAGCCAAATTAGAAATATTAATACATAAAGAAGTTAAAGGAATATAAATTCTTAAACCTCCTATTATTCGAATATCTTGACTATCATTTATTATATGAATAATTACCCCCCCACATATAAACAATAAAGCTTTAAATATAGCATGAGTCAATAAATGATAAAAAGCTAAATCAGCCATTCCTATTCTTAAAATTCTTATTATAAGACCTAATTGACTTAAAGTAGATAAAGCAATAATTTTTTTTAAATCAAATTCATAATTAGCTGAAATCCCAGCTATAAATATTGTTAATCCAGATATTAACAACAATAATTTTAAAAAAAATATATTTATTAATAATATATTAAATCGAATTAACAAATATACCCCAGCAGTTACTAAAGTAGAAGAATGAACTAAAGCTGAAACAGGGGTTGGAGCTGCTATAGCAGCTGGCAATCAAGATCTAAAAGGAACTTGAGCTCTTTTTGTTATAGCAGCAATAATAATTAATGAACTAATCAAATATATTTCAAAATCATTAATTATGAAATTTAAATAATAAATATAATTTCATCTTCCATAATTTATTATTCAAGAAATCACTATTAAAATAAAAATATCACCAATTCGATTAGATAATGCAGTTAATATCCCAGCATTATAAGATTTTCAATTTTGATAATAAATTACCAAACAATAAGAAACTAAACCTAAACCATCTCAACCTAATAAAATTCTAATAATATTAGGTCTAATAATTAATAATACTATAGATAAAATAAATATTAAAACTAAGATAATAAAACGATTTAAATTTAATTCTGAATTTATATAACTTTTTCTATAATAAATAACAGAAGAAGAAATTAAAGAAACAAATATCATAAATAATAAAGATATTCAATCTAATAAAATAGATATAACAATACTTATAGAATTAAAAGAAATTAATTCCCATTCTAAAAAAATAATAATATTATTTATAATAAAATAAATTATTAAAAAAAAATTAATTAAACTAAAAATCATTAAAAAAAAAAATCTTATAAAACAAATACAAAAATTCTTATTAATAACTTAAAATGATTATTTATTATTCATATTTTTGATTCCACAAATCAATATTTTTATTAAATTACTTAAGTTAAAATCAAATTATAAAATAATCAACCTTAAAAATTAATAAATTTAAAGGTATTCAATGTAATATTAATAATAAATATTCTCGTCTAACCCCTATATTAAATCTATATAATCTTATATTATAATTTCCATGTTGAGTATAAGAATATAAATATAAACTATATGTAGCACTAAAAAAAGTAATTATTATCAATATTAGTATAGTTAATCAAGATCACATAATTATTCTATTAATTAATCTAATTTCACCTAATAAATTTAATGAGGGGGGAGCTGCTATAGCAGCTGATAATAATAAAAATCATCACAAACTTATAGAAGGTATAAAATTTAATATTCCCCTTCTTATTAATATTCTCCGTCTACTTAAACGTTCATAACTAATATTAGCTAAACAAAATAATCCTGAAGAACATAATCCATGACCAATTATTAAAACATAAGAACCCATAAACCCCCAATAATTTATAGTTATAATACCCCCAATAACTAACCCTATATGAGCTACTGAAGAATAAGCAATCAAAGATTTAATATCTACTTGTATTAAACACATTAAACTAATATATAAACCCCCAACCAATCTAATAATAATTCATAAAATATTTAATTTTAAAGAAATCCTTTGTAAAATAATTAATACTCGTATTAAACCATACCCCCCTAATTTTAATATAATTCCAGCTAAAATTATAGAACCAGATACTGGAGCCTCTACATGAGCTTTTGGTAATCATAAATGAACAAAATATATAGGTATTTTTACCAAAAAAGCTAAAATCATAGAAAAATATAAAATATATAAATTTAAATCATAAAATTTTAAAAAATAAATTATTATTCTGTTTATTTCAATAAAAATATAAAAAATTCCTATTAATAATGGTAAAGAAGCAAATAAAGTATAAAATAATAAATATAATCCTGCTTGTAAACGTTCAGGTTGGTACCCTCAACCTACAATTAATAATAAAGTAGGAATTAAACTTCCCTCAAAAAATAAATAAAATATAAATAAATTTATTATAGAAAAAGTTAAATATAATATAATTATTAAAAAAATAACATTAAATATAAAAAAATTTACATAAAAATTATATTTATATAATTTTTCTCTTGCTATTATCATTAAAGAACAAATTCAAATACTTAATAAAATTAAGCCAAATGACATTATATCACAACCTATTATATATCTTAAATTACAATAATTTATAATTCTTATCATTAAATTAAAAAAAAAAATAAATAATAAAAATATACATATTTGAACCATTCAAAATATATTTTTTTTTAAACATAAAGGAATTATAAAAATTATCATTAAAAAAAATTTTATCATTATAATAAATTAAATCTTTGAAAATAATCATTTCCAAAAGTTCGAATTATTGAAACTAAAATAGAAATTCCTAAAGCACCTTCACATACAGAAAAAACTAAAAAAACTATTAATATATATATATCAAAATCAATAAATCTTAAATATATTATTATTATTAAATAAACTCTTAAAACAATAAACTCTAATCTTAATAATATAATTAATAAATGTTTATGCTTAGAAATAAAAATTATATTACCAACCATAAATAAAAAAAAAATTATAATTATCATTAATAGTTTTTATAGTTTAAAATTAAAACATTGGTCTTGTAAATCAAAAATAAGATAAATCTTTAATAACTTCAAAGAAAAAGAATATATCCTTATCTATAATCTCCAAAATTATTATTTTTATTAAACTATTCTTTGAAATAACTAAATTATTTCTATATTTTACCATAATCCTTATTTCACTTTCTATATTTTTTATAAAACACCCCCTTTCTATAGGATTAATAATTTTAATTCAAATTATTATTATTTGTTTAATATCTGGAATAATTATTCATACTTATTGATTTTCTTATATTTTATTTTTAACTTTTTTAGGAGGATTATTAGTATTATTTATTTATGTGGCAAGAATTGCCTCTAATGAACTATTTTTTATTTCATTTAAAAATAAAATTTTATTTTATTTTTCTATTATTATTATTATACTAATTAGAATCTTATTCATAAATAACTTAAAATGATTTAATTTACAAATTAATTCCTATGAAATAAATAATTTATTTAATTATTTTATTTTTTTTAATAATGAAAATAATATTAATTTAAATAAACTTTATAACAAACAAACTTATTTAATAATAATAATAATAATTATATACTTATTTATTACTCTAGTAGCAGTAGTAAAAATTACTAATATTTTTTACGGACCACTACGATCATTCAATTAACTAATGATAAATATATTTAAACCCTTACGAAAAACCCATCCCTTAATAAAAATTTTAAATAATTCTATTATTGATTTACCTTCCCCATCTAATATCTCTAGAATATGAAACTTTGGCTCTCTTCTTGCTTTATGTTTAATAATTCAAATTATCACAGGATTATTTTTATCAATATATTATACAGCTAATATTGAATTAGCATTTTATAGAATTAATTATATTTGCCGAAATGTAAATTATGGATGATTAATTCGAACTTTACATGCAAATGGAGCTTCTTTTTTTTTTATTTGCATCTATATTCACATTGGACGAGGAATTTATTATGAATCATTCAATTTTAAATATACTTGAATAGTAGGAATTATTATTTTATTTATTTTAATAGCTACTGCTTTTATAGGCTATGTTCTTCCTTGGGGACAAATATCATTTTGAGGAGCTACTGTTATTACTAACCTCTTATCAGCTGTTCCTTATTTAGGAATCATTTTAGTTCAATGAATTTGAGGAGGATTTGCAGTTGATAATGCCACTCTTACTCGATTCTATTCTTTTCATTTCTTATTCCCCTTTATTATTATAGCTCTTACAATCATTCATTTAATTTTTCTCCACCAAACTGGATCAAATAATCCTCTAGGTATTAATAGAAATTTAGATAAAATTCCTTTTCATCCATTTTTTACATTTAAAGATATTATTGGAGTAATTATTTTATTAATTTTATTATTAATATTAACATTATTAAATCCTTACATATTAGGAGATCCTGACAACTTTATTCCAGCTAATCCTTTAGTAACCCCAATTCATATTCAACCAGAATGATACTTCTTATTTGCTTACGCAATTTTACGATCAATCCCTAATAAATTAGGGGGAGTAATTGCCTTAATTATGTCAATTTTAATTTTAATTATTTTACCTTTTACTTTTAATAAAAAAATTCAAGGAATACAATTTTATCCAATTAACCAAACATTATTTTGATTTTTAGTAACAACAGTACTTTTATTAACTTGAATTGGAGCTCGACCTGTTGAGGATCCTTTTATTATTACTGGTCAAATTTTAACATTAATTTATTTTTCATATTTTATTATTAACCCATTAATTAATAAATGATGAGATAAATTAATTTTCAATTCATAATTAATGAGCTTGTAATTAAGCATTTGTTTTGAAAACATAATAAAGAATATAAATTCTATTAATTTTATACTAAAAATAGATTATTTTAAATTAAAAAAACCTTAAGCCCTAAAAATAAAATTATATAATTTAAAGAAATAGGTAAATAAATTTTTCAACATAAATACATTAATTTATCATAACGATATCGAGGTAAAGTACCCCGTACTCAAATAAAAATAAAAGAAATAAATACTACCTTAAAATAAAATATTAAATTTAAATCATAACCCCCTAAATATAATAATCTAAATATTAAACTTATAAATAAAATTCTAGAATATTCAGCTAAAAAAATTAAAGCAAATCCTCCTCTTCTATACTCAATATTAAATCCTGATACTAATTCTCTTTCCCCCTCTGCAAAATCAAAAGGTGTTCGATTAGTCTCAGCTAATCTAGATGATAATAAACATAATCTTAAAGGTATTATCAAAAAAATAAATCAAATTACAGATTGATATATTCTAAATTTTATTAAATTAAAATCCATAATTAATAAAATACAAGATAATAAAATTAAACTTAAACTAACCTCATAAGAAATAGTTTGAGCTACTGCTCGTATACCCCCCAATAAAGAATAATTAGAATTTGAAGATCACCCCGCAATTATAACAGTATAAACCCCTAATCTTAAACAACATAAAAAAAATAATACCCCTAAATTAAATCTAATTAAATTAAAATAATAAGGTATTAAAACTCAAATTATTAAAGATAAAATAAAACTAATAATAGGACAAAAATAATAAATTAAATAATTAGCATTTAATAAATAAATTTGTTCTTTACTAAATAATTTAATAGCATCAGAAAAAGGCTGTAATAATCCTATAAAACCAACCTTATTAGGACCTTTACGAATTTGAATATAACCTAAAACTTTACGTTCTAATAAAGTTAAAAAAGCAACCCCAATTATTATACCAATAATTAAAATAATAATACCAATTAAAATATTATAGTAATCAACTATTAAAATTACTATATATATATTAAATTAATATATATTTATGACTTCTAAAATCATTACATTTTTTCTGCCAAAATAGCATAATAATATTATATATATATATATATATACTAATTTAAATTATTAAAATTCTTTTTAATTTAAAATTATTTTAAATATTTAATCCTTTCGTACTAAAATATTTTAATTTCCTAAAGATAGAAACCAACCTGGYTTACACCGGTTTGAACTCAGATCATGTAAGATTTTAATGATCGAACAGATCAAAATTTTAAACTTCTGCATTTAAATTTTATCTTAATCCAACATCGAGGTCGCAAACTTTTCTTTTTATAAGAACTAAAAAAAAAAATTACGCTGTTATCCCTAAGGTAATTTTTTCTTTTAATCATAATCTATGGATCAATAAATCATTAATTAATGTATAATAAAAAAAAAAGTTTATTAAATTTTTTTATCACCCCAACAAAATAATTAATCTAATTATCATAATAATTTATATATAAACTTATAATTAAATTAATTATAAAACTCTATAGGGTCTTCTCGTCTTTTAAAAAAATTTTAGCTTTTTTACTAAAAAATTAAATTTTAAATATAAAAAAGAGACAGTCAATATCTCATCAAATCATTCATACAAGTCTTCAATTAAAAGACTAATTATTATGCTACCTTTGTACAGTCAATATACTGCAGCCCTTTAATTTTTTAATCAGTGGGCAGATTCAACCTTAAATTATAATCAAAAAGACATGTTTTTGTTAAACAGGTGAACATTAAATTTTGCCGAATTCCTTTTTCTTAATTATTTAAAATTTTATTATTAATTTTTTTTTATTTTATACTAATTTTATCATTATAACTAATTTTATTTTATTGAAAATTATTTTTTTTTTATAAAAATTTAAATTTTAATTAAAAATTTTATATAAATTTTATTTATAAAAATTTTTATAAAAAAATATAATTTATAAACAATATAAATTTTAAAAATTTTAATATAAAAAATTTATAATTATAAAAATTTAATTTAAAGATTATCCCCTAAAATATTAAATTTTTCTTATAATTTAATAATTACAATTTATTAAATTATAAAAAAAAATTCTAAATTAAATTTATTTCTAAAAAAACTAGATATATTTAAAAACGAATAACATTTCATTTCAAATTAATTATTATAAATATTAATGTAACAATAAAATTATTAATTAATTAACTCTTTTAAATTCGAAAAATTTTTAATTAAAAATTTTTATAAATAAACTCTGATACACAAGATACAATAAATAAAATTTACTTAATTATTAATTAAATTTTCATTTTATTTCAATATTCTTTCTCAATACTAATTTTCTATAAAATTTATAATTTTTTCTTTTATTATACTTTAACCCCCATTAAAATATGTTTATAAAAAAAATTACTTTTATTATTTTTAATTTATTAAATTTCCCCCACCAAATTAATTATTTTAATAATATCTTTTCAATGTAAATGAAATACTTAACTCAAGATCTAATTTGTTCTTTCTAGAAACACTTTCCAGTACCTCTACTTTGTTACGACTTATTCCAATTTTTAAATGAAAGCGACGGGCAATATGTACATATTTTAATTTTTAATCATTTTATTAAATTAAATAAAATTACATTTAAATCCACTTTCAATTTAATATTTCAAAAAAATATTCATTTAAATAAATTCATTGTAATCCATTATATTCTTAATTATAATCTACATCTTGATCTGAACTAATTTTTAATTAAAATTTTTAAATATTATTATTATTTAAAAATATTTTTATAACAACGATATATAAAATAATAAATTAAGTAAATTTATTCGTGGATTATCAATTAATAAATAGATTCCTCTAAATGAACTAAAATACCGCCAAATTATTTAAGTTTCAATAATAATTTATTTACTATTTTAGTATTTTAATTTAAATTTTTAATAATAGGGTATCTAATCCTAGTCTACTTATAAATTTATTAAATAAATATAATATTAATAAATTTTAATTAAATTAAAATTTTACCTAATAATTTAAAATTTAATTTATTTTATTAAATTAAAATTAATTATAACTGAAAAAAAATTTATTTTAATTTTTGTATAACCGCAACTGCTGGCACAAAATTTGTTATTAATCTTAATATTACTAAATAATAATTTCTTAAATTTTTAATATTAATTACTGCAAAACAATTATTATTATTAAAATAATAATAAATTTACACTAAAATTTACATGTAAAATAAATTAAAAATAAATTTTTAAAATCATAAATTTTTATCTATATTAACAATTTTTAACATAGATTTTTTTTTTTTTTTTTTTATGAAAAAAAATTTTTTTTATTTTAATATTAAATTTGAAAATTAATATATGCCTTAAGTTTTTACAACTATTATTAAAATAAAAAATTAAAATAAATTAATTTTAATTTAAATAAAAATTAATTTATTATTATAATATATATATATATAAATATTTAATATATAAATATATATATATAATATATTAAATATTAATTAAAAATAAATTTTTTTTTATAATTTTAATTAAAATAATATATTAATAATTTAACCGTTTTTAATATTTTTTACATAAAATATAT